TACCAATTCGCTATGTATGGATGATGAGATTCCATTGATACAGAGCCAATTCCAATAGACTTATTGAATGTTCCCATTGGCGTGCATCCAGCAGGAATTGAACCTACGAATTTGCCAATTATGAGTTGGGCGCTTTAACCATTCAGCCATGGATGCTTAACAGGGATCATCGTACATCGTGAATAACCAAATTCCAATTGAAATGAAATCTTTAGGAGGAATCAATGAAACGACATCAATTCAAATCCTGGATATTCGAATTGAGAGAGATCAAGAATTCTCACTATTTCTTAGATTCATGGATCAAATTCGATTCAGTGGGATCTTTCACTCACATTTTTTTCCACCAAGAACGTTTTATGAAACTCTTTGACCCCCGAATTTGGAGTATCCTACTTTCACGTGATTCACAGGGTGCAACAAGCAATCGATATTTCACGATCAAAGGTGTAGTACTGCTTGTAGTAGTGGTCCTTATATCTCGTATTAACAATCGAAAGATGGTTGAAAGAAAAAATCTCTATTTGATGGGGCTTCTTCCTATACCTATGAATTCCATTGGACCCAGAAAGGAGACATTGGAAGAATCTTTTTGGTCTTCCAATAGAAATAGGTTGATTGTTTCGCTCCTGTATCTTCCAAAAAGGAAAAAGATTTCTGAGAGTTGTTTCATGGATCCGCAAGAGAGTACTTGGGTTCTCCCAAGAAAGAAAAAGCGTATCATGCCTGAATCTAACCGGGGTTCGCGGTGGTGGAGGAACCGGATCGGAAAAAAGAGGGATTCTAGTTGTCAGATATCTAATGAAACCGTAGCTGGAATTGAGATCTCATTCAAAGAGAAAGATAGCAAATATCTGGAGTTTCTTTTTTTATCCTATACGGATGATCCGATCCGCAAGGACCATGATTGGGAATTGTTTGATCGTCTTTCTCCGAGGAAGAAACGAAACATAATCAACTTGAATTCGGGACAGCTATTCGAAATCTTAGGGAAAGACTTGATTTGTTATCTCATGTCTGCTTTTCGTGAAAAAAGACCAATTCAGGGGGAGAGTTTCTTCAAACAACAAGGAGCTGGGGCAACTATGCAATCCAATGATATTGAGCATGTTTCCCATCTCTTCTCGAGAAACAAGTGGGGTATTTCTTTGCAAAATTGTGCTCAATTTCATATGTGGCAATTCCGCCAAGATCTCTTCGTTAGTTGGGGGAAGAATCAGCACGAATCGGATTTTTTGAGGAACGTCTCGAGAGAGAATTGGATTTGGTTAGACAATGTGTGGTTGGTAAACAAGGATCGGTTTTTTAGCAAGGTACGGAATGTATTGTCAAATATTCAATATGATTCCACAAGATCTATTTTCGTTCAAGTAACGGATTCTAGCCAATGGAAAGGATCTTCTTCTGATCAATCCAGAGATCATTTCGATTCCGTTAGAAATGAGAATTCAGAATATCACACATTGATCGATCAAACAGAGATTCAGCAACTAAAAGAGAGATCGATTCTTTGGGATCCTTCCTTTCTTCAAACGGAACGAACAGAGATAGAATCAGATCGATTCCCGAAATGCCTTTTTGGATCTTCCTCCATGTCCTGGCTATTCACGGAACCTGAGAAGCGGATGAATAATCATCTGCTTCCGGAAGAAATCGAAGAATTTCTTGGGAATCCTACAAGATCAATTCGTTATTTTTTCTCTGACAGATGGTCAGAACTTCATCTGGGTTCGAATCCTACTGAGAGGTCCACTAGAGATCATAAATTGTTGAAGAAAAAACAAGATGTTTCTTTTGTCCCTTCCAGGCGAGCGGAAAAGAAAGAAATGGTTGATATATTCAAGATAATTACGTATTTACAAGATACCGTCTCAATTCATCCTTCGGAACCAGATCCGGGATGTGATATGGTTCCGAAGGATGAACCGGATATGGACAGTTCCAATAAGATTTCATTCTTGAACAAAAATCCATTTTTTGATTTCTTTCATCTATTCCATGACCGGAACAAAGGGGGATACGCGTTACGCCACGATTTTTTTGAATCAGAAGAGAGATTCCCAGAAATGGCGGATCTATTCACTCTATCAATAACCGAGCCAGATCTGGTGTATCATAGGGGATTTGCCTTTTCTATTGATTCCTACGGGTTGGATCAAAAAAGATTCTTGAATGAGGTATTCAACTCCAGAGATGAATCGAAAAAGAAATCTTTATTGGTTCTACCTCCTCTTTTTTATGAGGAGAATGAATCTTTTTCTCGAAGGATCAGAAAAAAATCGGTCCGGATCTACTGCGGGAATGAGTTGGAAGATCCCAAACTAAAAACAGCGGTATTTGCTAGCAACAACATAATGGAGGCAGTCAATCAATATAGATTGATCCGAAATCTGATTCAAATCCAATATAGCACCTATGGGTACATAAGAAATGTATCGAATCGATTCTTTTTAATGAATAGATCCGATCGCAACTTCGAATATGGAATTCAAAGGGATCA